TTTGCATATATAATGATAATGGATTCAGGTCGTGATTAATCGTTTGATTAGAACAGCTTCCATTGAGTCTCTGCACCTATCCTTTTTGATTCTAGTTTTTAAACCCTTGTTCGTTTTCTCAAAATAAAGATTTGGCTCAGGATTGCCCCCCTTTTTTCCAGGGTTTCTCTGAATTTGGAAGTTACCACTTAGCAGGTTTCCATACTAAAGCTCAATTCAATCAAGTCCGTAGCGTCTACCAATTTCGCCATATCCCCTTTTGTTTTAATTTTAGACAAGGACCCCTTTCTAATACCATCCACTTCTTTCATTTATCTTGGAACTGTTGAATTCATTATCTAATGATTCCCATATCGAAAAAGTATATGCTGCTATTTTCTTTTTTTGGGCATCCTTTTTCTTTCATCTCTTTTCTATTGTATGAACCATATTTGTTTGAATCAGAAATGATTCTATCATTAATGTACCCGCAATTCAATATAGATAGATATATCCCACATATATATATGTCTCCCCCACCTTTCATTTTTACGGCGCGATTTGGAATACTGAAACGGTCGATATTCATTCTTCTTTTTTTTTTCGTTCTATCTATTCCTTTTCCGAATGAAATAGGAGGACTATTTCATTAGCATTTTGATTGTATCTTTATCCTTATCTTATTCTTAGGGCCGATCCGCTATAATAATATTATTATTATATATAAATAAAATATATAATTAACTTAAAAGAATTTGCTAGAAATGTTCTCAGAAATAATTCCATTTTTTTCTAAATTTCAAATTTGAAATAAAATAGTATTATCATAAAAAAAATGCAAATGATTTCTATATAAAAAGAAAAATTATAGAAATATATTTTATATTTCTAACAAAATAAATAAGAAATAGTCAATAAAATAAATAGTATATTATATAAAGTAAAAATGAAAAAAAAAAATAGAAATTCTATTTATGTTATGAAAATAAATGGAAAAAAAATGTATATTATGTATAATGATAGAATGCAAATTCTAATTAGTTATATATTTATATAACATATATTCTAACATATATTTCTATTATTAGAATAGAAGAATAGAATTCATAAATGGAATTTCTAGTTATAGAAAGCTATATTATTTCTAACTATAGGATTCATAATTCTATAGTTCATATGAAATTCATAGCTAATAACTAGAATATAGAAGAGTTTTCTGAATTAATATACATTATTAATATTTCTGTTATGTGAGCCCGCTTAGCTCAGAGGTTAGAGCATCGCATTTGTAATGTGATGGTCATCGGTTCGATTCCGATAGCCGGCTTTTTTGTCTATCGATTTTTTGATAATCTCTCCTTTTTCAATGTGGGGTCACCAATCTATTATGTCGTATTAACTTGATAATTATAATTATCAATAAAAAAGTAGATTAGAGCAATTAGATCTAAACAGAACAAATCATAAAGCAGAGCCTTAACTTCCTATATATACAAAAAATCCGGATATCGATACAATTCATTTCATTCTACTTTGAAATATTTCAGTAGATTTAGCTTTGCTTTGTTTATCCTTTAGTTCAGTCTTAATTTCGATTTATTTTCTGTAAAATACAATTTCAATAAAATAAAAAGGAGTCTTTATGTCTCGTTACCGAGGACCTCGTTTCAAAAAAATACGCCGTCTGGGGGCGTTACCGGGATTAACTAGTAAAAGACCTAGATCCGGAAGTGATCTTAAAAATCAATTGCGTTCTGGGAAAAGATCGCAATATCGTATTCGTCTAGAAGAAAAACAGAAATTGCGTTTTCATTATGGTCTGACAGAGCGACAATTACTTAAATATGTGCATATCGCAGGAAAAGCCAAAGGGTCAACGGGTCAGGTTTTACTACAACTACTTGAGATGCGTTTAGATAACATCCTTTTTCGATTGGGTATGGCTTCGACCATTCCTGGAGCTAGGCAATTAGTTAACCACAGACATATTTTAGTTAATGGTCGTATAGTGGATATACCAAGTTATCGTTGCAAACCCCGAGATATTATTACTACGAAGGATAAACAAAGATCAAAAGCTCTGATTCAAAATTATATTACTTCGTCCCCCCACGAGGAATTGCCAAACCATTTGACTATTGACCCATTCCAATATAAAGGATTAGTAAATCAAATAATAGATAGTAAATGGATCGGTTTAAAAATAAATGAGTTGTTAGTCGTAGAATATTATTCCCGTCAGACTTGAAACGAAAATAACAAAGAAAAGTTCAGACAATTATGTCCCCCCTTTTGCCGAAGTAAATAGATCTAAGGCCCCTTTTTATCCACATTTTTTTCATTCATGTATCGCAAATAGGTTATCTGTAGGATTGGATTTTTTTCTTTTTTGCTCTTTCCGCCTTGCTCTTTACGCGATATTTTGTATTTTATGTACCTTACCACAGCAATGTAATTAGGAATAGAGAATCTCTATCAAATGCTGTTGGAAGAATGGTATCGATTGTTATTTGATACATTGTGGTCGGTAACGTCTGTGAATTAACAGAAACGGAAAGAGAGGGATTCGAACCCTCGGTAAACAAAAGCCTACATAGCAGTTCCAGTGCTACGCCTTGAACCACTCGGCCATCTCTCCTACGCAATCTTATTATTGACCAGAAACCGAGTGAATAGCGAGGCATTCATATTATTACAGTACAGGTACGGCTGATCAATGATTCTATAGAAATAGAAATCAAAAATTCCTTTCCAATTTATCAACAACAACTTATCTCATCAACTACCCCATCTATCTATTACAAATTCATGAATCGTACCATGGATTTTTCTATTCCATTTCAATCTTTTTTCATGGAATGATTATTCCATCCCCTTTCTTCTTTGGATCATAACCAAATCTAAATTTCTCGAGTTATCAGAATCCATATCAAAATAAAGCCCTCGGTTATTCAACTTAGATGAAATAGTAATAGCTACACTAATTTGTATGCTACGAAATTTGGATGAGATCCAATCTGATTCAAAAGTATCCTATCTCTCTTTGTCCAAAAGGCGGACAATTTGAGCAGAAGGTCCACGTCTTTGTTTTTTTTTTTAGAATGAATCGTCTGTTTTTATGTTATTTTGTACTACAATTCCTTTGTTTGTGGGATCATTTTCCCCGAGGGATAATGAGAAGAATTATAGAATGGATTGCTAATTATGCCTAGATCTCGGATAAATGGAAATTTTATTGATAAGACCTCTTCAATTGTAGCCAATATTTTATTACGAATAATTCCGACAACTTTAGGAGAAAAAAAGGCATTTACCTATTACAGGGATGGTGTGATTTGATTCTTTTTTCTTGTTTTTTTTTGTTTTTTTTTAGCCCTCACCCCAGTCTTAGAATAAAAAGACGTTGTTCGGAATAGAAAGAACCAAATTATGGAAAAACCTACGCTTGGTGAAGGTAAAGTTTGGAGATAGAACAATTCCTTCTGTCGTGTATCCTCGATTGATCCAGCCTCGGATACTTTAATTGTCGATTTTAGTATTGAACAAAAGGTTATACCTATAGGTTCTGTATTGCAGGTCCACTAGTACCAATAGGAGGCATAGGGGAAGAAGCACTACACCTAGGAATCAACAACACGAAAACTTTGTTATAAAATACCCTTTTCCTTATCGGTATTGGGACTAGCAAGAATGGTTGGGACAACAAACATCCATCTCGTTCGTACTTTGGATACCCGTATAACCATCAAAGATCGTTGAAGTGACTAATTCCTGGAAATAGTAGGCGTTGAGGACAAAGAAATCGTTGGAGTTATCATTTCTATCTAGCACTAATACGGTTGGTGTTAAGAAAAAACCTCTTGCAGGAAGGCTGGCTAGAGATTTCTTGTAAAAATACTAGCTCCTGTCAGTTCATAATGAGAATAGTGAAATTTTGATTCTATGGATTATTCCCCTTAGTATTATGCACAGAAGGGAGGAGCCGTATGAGATGAAAATCTCACGTACGGTTCTGGAACGGAGATTTTTTGAATAAAATGAACGACCGTAACGGATGTCGGCTCAATCCGAAGGAAATTATGCGGAAGCTTTACAGAATTATTATGAAGCTACGCGACCAGAAATCGATCCCTATGATCGAAGTTATATACTCTATAATATAGGCCTTATACACACAAGCAACGGAGAGCATACAAAGGCTTTAGAATATTATTTCCGGGCACTAGAACGAAACCCATTCTTACCACAAGCTTTTAATAATATGGCCGTGATCTGTCATTACGTGCGACTATCTCCACTATAGAAAGAAGGAAAAAAAGAGCAAATTGACTAGTCAATACTAGAAAAAAATGGGCTTTCTACATATACATCGTCCAAAGCAACGATTTGTATCAGCTGTAGCAATGAAAGGGACTTTAAAAAAATAGGAAAAAAGATACGGCCCACATACTATACTCTATGGATAAAAGATCTAATTGATAAAGAAAGCACCGTAAAGATCAATTATCGAGCTATCGGATCGATACAGTTAAGAACTGCTTACTTATGTCATGATATGGGATATCAAGTTAGGAATCAACTTATGTAATAGAGTGGATCCACTAAAGTATTGAGCAGCGGTGTAGCATCAGATCCCAAAGATAGTAAGTTCTTTTTTCTTATGGAAAAAAGTCTTTTTCAAAGATTCTATATAAATTTCATATATGAAACCGAGATAGTTACCTTTCAGAAAATTCTAAGGATATAGGGTATATCCATGCCTCATGCTTCTGAAGGTGGGAGAAAAGAGAAAACTAATTATTGATCTAAATTAGAATTTGAAACTTATGTAATTAACTTCTTCTGGTTAACCCAAGAAAAAAGAAATGGGATAGATTTATCATAAATCTAATTCAGTTAGCATAGGGTAGATTAAGATGGGACCTCAAAAAGAATGGATTGCTGAGCCGTATGAGGTAGGAAACTCTCTAGTACGGTTCTAAGGGAAGGAATTGACCGCCTATTCCGACCGGGGAGAACAG